CCAAAAGGCCTTGGACACGCAATGGGTCTTGAAGTACTATTTCCGCATCCCCCTGCCCAAATCCACCCACATTTGGATTACTCGTTAATGGTTGATCAAATTTGATGGATTCGCCCTCTGAAACAAGAAGTTCTGGTCCTCGGGGGATAATATCAACCACCTGACGTCCACCCGTATCTGTTATGGTTATTTCATACCCCCCTTTTTCTTTTCGTATGATTTTGCTTACTATACCTGCTGCTGTAGCATTATAAACTGTATTGTTACTCTTACTCCCGTCGGGATAAATCTGACCCCTTCCCCGGTTCCCGCCCACGTATATAGGATACTTTAAGAAGTGAATATCTTTCTTAGTAGCAGGGTCAGGGGAAAGGATAGGAAAGGTGATTTCACTATATTTCTGGCCGGATACGGGTCCTATCACAAGAATATTTTTTTTATTGGGGCGATAGCTCTGAAAAGACAAATTGCCTATCTTTTCTTTAATCTCGGGAGAAATACGATCGGAAGGGGCTAATTCAAACCCTTCCGGTAAAATAAGAACAGCCCCTACATTCAAACCCCCCTTTTTACCATTAGCAAGAACTTGTTTCAGTTGCATATCATAAGGAATTCGAACAACTGCTTCAAATACAGTATCAGGAAGTACCGCCTGTGGAACCTCAATATCGACGGGCTTACTTGCTAAATGGCAATTGGCACAGACAATACGCCCAGTCGCTTCTCGTGGATTTTCATAACCCTGTTGTGCAAAAATAGGATATGCATTTGAAATGGCTGTCCGAGTTATGATATATATCATGAGCGATACGGCAATAGATCGAGTAATCTGTTCCTTTATCCAATAAAAAGTCTTTCGAGTTTCCATGGTCCAATCTTGATCCCAAAATTTCTACAATAAATGGGGTAAGTCGCTAATATAGTTTCCTATCCACGATTCTGCTAGTTACTGGGGAATAAATTAAATGGAATAATATTTTAGTGGAATAATATAAGATGAACCTCCCAAATGGGTGGAAATAGAAAGCCTAAGTGCAATTTTTAATGATTTAGTTAGGCACAACTACAAAGTAACAAACGTTCTAATCTAATTAGATTAATATGTAGATCTTCTATCAGTCATTCATTGAATGATAAATAACTACAAGTGAAGGAGATACGCGATTTAAATAACGAAAAATCGAATATTTAAAAATGGTATCCAGAATCACTGGAAAAGTGGAAACCAGACCAGATATAATTTCATCATTATGAACAAATCCAAAATGTTTGTATACAGAACCAACCATTAGTTCCCAACCGCGAGGTGAGTGGAATCCGATACATAAATCCGTTAATAAAAGAATAGAAAAAGCTTTGACTGTGTCGCTTAAGTTATATAGGAATTTCTGGGCCCAAGAGTTAAGAATAACAAGTTCTTGATTACCCAAAATAGAATAACCGCTTAGAATAAAAAAACAGATTATATTTGTTGAGAAGTGCAAAATCGTATGGATCCCATCTTGATTGTGTATCTTGATTAATTGAATCATTTCTTTTTGGATTCCTATACGAAGTTTTTGTAGATGTGTCTCCGAGTATTCTTCGATCATTTCCTCCAAGACGAGGAGTTCCTCTAATTTTATGAATTTTTCTAGAATTCCCCTTTCTTGAATATCATTCAAAAAAATTTCTGATTGCCCAGCATTCCACCACTTAGTGACCCAAGATTCCAGGCTTTTATTAAATGAGAGAGAAAGGCACCAGGGAAAAAATACTATAAATAGAAGCTTTAACGAGGGAGTAAATGCTTTCTTTTTTGTCATTTTTTGATCGGTGAATTGTTAACCAACCCACCTCATTTGTTGACTCTATGCAATCGAATATTTCTTTCACGCATGAGTTATATACAAGATATGAAACCTATAAATTCAATTGATTTTCTTTGTTATTATTGAATCTAGAAAGAATCTAGAAATCAACTAAGAAGCCACTTCGAATGAAGAAATACTAAACAAATATTGTTTCACGATATCTCAATTGGTCAACAATTGTCTCCTTTGGATGAAGGATCGAAAGAACCCCTTTAAGTAATGAATATTAGTTAAATTTGGAGACGAAAGAACTCCCAAAATAGACAATATTTCAAAACAAATTCACGGATTACTCACAGTCAGGAATAGACTAATTGACGAAAAGAGATTACGATAATCAACGTGACAAAATAGAGACGAAATTGGCTAGTGATGAAATTGAATTGTTCTTTTTGGATTGGTTATTAAGGAACACAAAATAAAGGATAAAAAGAAACATCGATTGAAAAAAAAATTTACAAGATAGGATTTATCTGGATTTAAAGTAACAATTCCAACAATTATTAAACTTAACAAAAAAGGATCAATTTCTTTAGACCGAAATGGTTTGATATATGAATTATTTCGATTTGTTACTTGTTTGAATTAAATTTCGTGGATTTTCACACGTATAAAAAAACCACAAAAACAAAAAGAGTTTCATTTTATGGTTGTTCCGTCCGCTAAATTTTGTTATGTTATCAAAAAAGGAAGATTCTTTTCATTTTTCCCTCCTGCTGAGAAAGGTATCTCTTTTTCACCACGGATTTCTCAAAATACTTCAAGTGGTACACGCAAGAAATAGGCCAATTCGGCAGCCTTTTGTTCAATTTCTCGCGGAATCAAATTATCATCAGTAAGAGTTAAAGGAATGGCCCCCTGTCCGCGGATGTCCATATAAAGAACACGACGAGCATAAATACCCTCTTTAACTTCTATTCGAATGGACTGAATATCTTTTAGAAGGAATCGGAGGAATATGCGACGATTTTTTCCAGGAAATCCCCAACGAAAAATGCACACTATGCCTTCCCTTCTATCGAATCGATCATAACCACTGCCTACATTCCAGGAAATTGTGCACCACAAATAGGAGCTAATAAAGAGACCCGAGATTCCGTAGAAAGACATCACGATCCCTTGCGGAAAAAAAGATATCCAATTTCTCCCAAGATAACTCGAAGTTCCAACCCATAGGAATCCTAATGAACTTAAAAAAAGGATAAAGGCCCAGCAGAAATTACTTATTTTGCGAGACCCCATTATAAGTTCTATCCATATATGTTCTGATCGCCAACTCATACTTGATCCGATTAAATTTTATTGTAATTTAGAGCATACCTCAAATTAATTTGACTTTACTTTTTTTTGTTTACCAAGTAACTCTCATCAACTAGCACTAGACCCTTTACAAGTAAGTGGAGTAAGTCATCAAATTGAAATTGGTTAGGGCTAAAATCATAAGATACCCCTTATATGAATATGATATATGATATGATCCCACTATAGATATACAATCCCGCTATAGATATAGATAGCGATCCGCGGTCTTTCTCTTTCAGCCTCGGTCATTTAGCGTCCTGGTCGATTTGAAAACAGCTAGAATTCATTTACTCATACTCATATATCATGCAGGCGTTAGAATTCTTTCCTTTATATGCGGCAAAAATCACATGTTATACCGAATTCAATTAAATAGATATCTGTGTTATGATACAAATCATAGTTTTGAAAAAAAAAAATGGAAGAAATTAGGCCCCGCCAGATCTAAATAATCTTATTTTTTTGAACATGAAGAGATAAAGAAGCCATTGCAAATGCCGGAAATACTAGGCCTACTAAAGGCACAAAAATAGAAGGAAAGCTGAAAGTTGTCATAAAATTGGTGCCTCAATTTATTATTTGTACCTGTTATTGTTTATTTATAAATAAACATTTTTTATACTATGTTATACTAAATTATAATTAAGAATTTGAATTCTTATGAATTTGATTATTAATTTAATTCAATTAATTTAATTTGAAATTCTTAGTATAGAGCTAACTATCTATAATAGATAAACTATACTATAATAGATAAACTATAATAGATAAATAGATAGTTAAATATCTTAAATATCTAAGTTAATATATAGAATAAACGCAAGAAATCTAGACCTAACTAAACGAACTTATTCATCTTTCGAATCTTTCTACACGAAAGATATGCAGGAAAATCCCCCTTTGTTCTTGATTTTTTTGTCTTTTATTCCTCTTCGTGTCTTCTAATTTAATATTAAAAAAGAAAAATATTCCTAAACATTATTGAAAGATTAATTAGAATTCGAACCAATAGGGGTTGTTAGCTAAAACAGGATTTTCGGTAAATGGAAATAGAGAAAAAGAAAAAATCTCGATTTTTTATTTGAATTATATCCGTACGATAAGAAGAAATTCGTTTTGTTTTCCTAATTTGAAGAATTCGCCCTTTTTTGATAAAGACTTCTTAATTAGTAATCGAAAATAAATATAGTTAAAAAAAAAATTATCCGAACCTTTTTATTCTTTCTACAGTTAGATTGTATGAAAACAAAAAAAAATTCCATTCTTAGTTATTTTTATTCCGATAAACTAACTACTTATTTGCTTTGCTAAAAAACAAATAACAAATAATTTTACTTAGTTCTCTATTGAATTTTGATTCAAAGGAAGGAAAGCATGGAACGCAAGTAACTCACTCAGAACACTTTTTAAAATATTACGTGGGACAATTAGGTCGAATAAACCTTTCTCGAATAGGTATTCAGCCGTTTGCGAACCTTCGGGTACTGTTTGATTCAATGTTTGTTCAATTACTCGTTTACCCGCAAATGCAATGTAGGCATTGGGTTCGGCAATAATGATATCACCCAACATACCAAAACTCGCCGTCACCCCGCCAGTAGTAGGAGATGTAAGGATTGATATATAAAATAATTTTTTATTTGATTGATAATCATATAAAGCAGACGAAATTTTAGCCATTTGCATCAAGCTCACACTTCCTTCTTGCATGCGCGCCCCCCCAGAAGCGCATACTATAATAAGAGGTAGAAACTTATTGGTAGCGTACTCAATCAAACGGGTAATTTTTTCCCCGACTACGGATCCCATACTACCCCCCATAAATTGAAAATCCATAATCCCAAC